GACCATGGATTAATTCCTCTTTCATTTGGAGGTATTGAATACACCCAAAATTCTGAGCTTCATGTTATTCTTACCAATAGACATGTCAGAGCTAGAGGCATCCCAATCGGATTAAATGGGATGACAGTTTTTCATTCTGAATCTGTAAAATCGTAATTTCGATCAAATCACACATCGCAGTATACCAGGCCTTCTAATTCCTTAAGAGGTTTATCTAAAAGATTCGCGATATAACTAGGAAGACGTTTCAAATACCACACATGAGTCACCGGGCATGCTAGTTTGATGTATCCCATTTGATATCTTCGGATCCGAGAATCAACAGATTCGACTCCGCATTGTTCGCAAAATTTCGGTTCTTCTTTTTCCCCCCCGATCACTCGATAATTTCCACAAGCACAAATTCCACTTTTTATAGGTCCAAAAATTCTTTCACAAAACAACCCATCTTTTTCCGGTTTATTGGTTTTGTAATGAAAAGTATAGGGTTTTGTCACCTCTCCAACTATCTCTCCATTCGGTAGGATTTTGTTGGCCCAAGCACGTATTTGTTTAGGAGAAACTAATCCAATTCGAAGTTGTTGATGTTTATACTGATCGATCATAGAAGAAAAATTCTGATTCATTCCGATCAAACTTCCTTCCTATTAATCTGGAAGTTTTTCTCAGATACAAGGAAATGATTCAGTTCCAGAGATAAAGATCGTAGTTCGCGAACGAGCAATCGAAAGGATTCTGGCGCACCCTCAGGATTAGGTATTGTTCCCCCAACGATCGTGGTACCAAGTACTTCCTGACGAGCTCTAATATGATCGGATTTATAAGTGAGCATCTCTTGTAAAATATGAGCAACACCAAATCCCTCTAGAGCCCAAACTTCCATTTCTCCTACTCGTTGTCCACCTTGCTTAGCCCTTCCCCTAAGGGGTTGTTGTGTAACAAGTGCATAATGACCACTGGAACGTCCGTGGATTTTATCATCAACTTGATGAATTAATTTTAACATATAGGACTTTCCTATTATAACAGGTTGTTCAAAAGGATCTCCTGTTCTTCCATCAAATATTCTGCTCTTTCCAGGATACTCGGGTTCAAATACCCATGGATTTGCTGTTTGCTTACTGGCTTCATATAATTCAGAAAACACTAGTTTTCTCGAAGCCTCTTGCTCGTATCTCTCATCAAAGGGTGTTATTCTATAATGTCTGCCCAGCAGGTCTCCCGCTAACCCGAGCGAGCATTCAAACATCTGTCCCACATTCATTCGTGAAGGTACTCCTAATGGATTGAATACCATATCAACAGGTGTTCCATCTTGCAAATAAGGCATATCCTGTCTAGGCAAAATTTTGGAAATGATACCTTTATTCCCATGTCTTCCAGCTACTTTATCGCCCACTTTGATTTTACGTTTCTGTGAGATATATACACGAATCATTTCTGGATTATAAATGGAACCCCCCTTTTTCTGGCCCCACCTCACATCAATAACTCGACCTCTTCCGCCTATAGGCAACTTTAGACAAGTTTCTTTTGCAGTGGATACCTGAATGCCAAGTATGGCTCGTAATAATCTATCTTCTGGAGCATAGGATGATTCTTTCGCTGTCTGAGGCGTTAATTTACCTACTAAAACATCACCAGTTTCTACCCAAGATCCCAGCATCACAATTCCATTTCTGTCTAAATTGCGGAGTAAATAAGGCTCTAAATGAGGTATTTCATTAGTGATTCTTTCAGGTCCTTGGCTTGTCACATGAGTCTGAATTTCATATTTCCGGATATGAAAAGAAGTATAAATATCGTCATAGACTAGACGTTCGCTAATGAGTACGGCATCTTCAGAATTGTAACCTTCCCATGGCATATAAGCTACTGATACATTTTTCCCCAAAGCGAGTTCGCCACCAACCGTAGCCGCACCATCCGCCAAAATTTGCCCCTTTTTAAGGTATTTACCCCGATGAACCTGAGGTTTTTGATGCATCCAAGTATTTTTGTTGGAACGCTGATACATAACCAACGGAATGCTTATAGTGTCCCCATTACCTGATAAAACGATCTTTTCAGCATCGGTATAAATGATCTTTCCTTCGCGTTCGGCTATAGCCGAACCCCCTGAATCGAGAGCCGCTTGGCGTTCCAAGCCGGTTCCAACAATACACTTTTCGGACTGAGAAAGCGGAACTGCTTGACGCTGCATATTAGAACTCATTAAAGCCCGATTCGCATCATTATGCTCGATAAAAGGAATGAGAGAAGCTCCAATAGAAAAATATTGGAAGGGATAAATGTTTCGAAGATGAATCTGTTCCCATGCAATAGTCAAGAATTCTTGACGGTATCGAGCTGGACCAACTTCTTCTTCCTGAATACCCCGAGTCAACGCCAAAGAATTTCCCGCCGCCACCATATAGTATTCATCTCTACTCGGCGATAAATAAACCATCTGTTCTTCTTTTGATCTCTCAGATATTTCATAAAAAGGGGTCTCTATAGA